TGATGAAATGGTGGAGGAAAGCGGGATAAATGGCCGATACTACTGGAAGGATTCCTCTTTGGATAATAGGTACTGTAACTGGTATTCTTGTAATCGGTTTAATAGGTATTTTCTTTTATGGTTCATACTCCGGGTTAGGTTCATCTCTGTAATAATCTAATAATCCCATGAACTAAGTTGGAGACTTGAAAGCTTACGAACGAGGGAACCCTAAGCCCTCGCGTTCGTAAGCTTTTAGAATATTTTATTCCATATAAATGAAAAAATAGATCACTTTCTCCGATGTTTAAAAAAACATCATTTCATTTTCGTTTTTATAATGTTTTTGAAAACTTCATTAATTGATTTAGAACATCTATTACTTGATGAATCTATTGATATTTTCAACGTTAGAAGCAAGAAGAGTAGGAATTGCTCGATTTCATTTTCCTGAATGACACAACTCCAATATATATTTCTGTAGACCAGAAATTATCCAAACCCTTTCGAATAGACCCCTACTCTATATTAGTATCTCATGAAAGTTGAATTTTTTTTTATATAAAAGTTCATTGAATAAATTCTATTTTCTCAAAGGATTTTTTCCTATTTTTTTTTTACTACTTTTGGTATGTATACGTAATAAATATGAAAAAGAGTTCTTAAAACCCTGTAAAAAATCGAAACAAAGAACAGTAATCTTTAAGAATAGTAATCTTTGATGAACGAGAAAAAAAAACCATTATAATGTCGGCACAAGAAAGGAATGTGTAAAATTCCTTTCTTGTGCCGAGGACTAAAAAGACAAGGAATCCCTTGCTTTCTATTCTCTACTTACTTATTTTATCGTTAGTCTCCAGTTGAATTTTATACTTTTTAGTCTATTAGACTCAAAAAATATTGATCCATTCTATTTTCTATTCTATGACATTTAAACAATAATGCAATAATGACATAGTCATGCTGCTCCAATTAATTTGGCTTAAAAAAATAAAGAAAAAAGAAATAAAGTCAAATAGTCTTCTTCACAATATACATACTATGACTAGGAATGCGGTACAAATAATTGCCAACAAGAATTAGATTCTTTTTATGAACTCGATGCTGATAAATTTGCGAATCTAGAAATTCATTTCGGACAATTGAACCTTCTCAAACTGTTTTTTCTTAAGAACCAAAAAGATTTGTGCCAAAACAACAGATGCCAAGAAGAACAAAAGGCCTTGGACACGTAATGGATCTTGAAGTACTATTTCTCCATCCCCTTGGCCAAATCCACCCACATTAGGATTACTCGTTAATGGCTGATCCAGTTTGATAGATTCGCCCTCTGAAACAAGAAGTTCGGGTCCTGGGGGGATAATATCAACCACTTGACGTCCATCCGACGCATCTGTTATGGTTATTTCATATCCCCCTTTTTCTTTTCGTACGATTTTACTTACTATACCGGCCGCTGTAGCATTATAAACTGTATTGTTACTCTTGCTCCCGTCAGGATAAATTTGGCCCCTTCCTCTATTCCCGCCTACATATATGGGATATTTTAAAAAGTAAACATCTTTATTAGTAGCGGGGTCCGGAGAAAGAATAGGAAAGGTTATTTCACTATATTTCTGACCAGGAACAGGACCTATAACAAGAATATTTTTTTTAGTGGGGCGATAGTTCTGAAAAGACAGATTGCCTATCTTTTCTTTCATCTCGGGCGAAATACGATCGGGGGGGGCTAATTCAAAACCCTCGGGTAAAATAAGAACAGCCCCCACATTCAAACCCCCTTTTTTACCATTAGCAAGAACTTGTTTTACTTGCATATCATAAGGAATTCGAACAACTGCTTCAAATACAGTATCAGGAAGTACCGCTTGTGGAACCTCAATTTCCACGGGCTTATTGGCTAAATGACAATTGGCACATACAATACGCCCGGTCGCTTCTCGTGGATTTTCATAACCCTGCTGTGCAAAAATGGGATATGCATTTGAAATGGATGTCCGAGTTATGATATATATCATCAGCGATACGGAAATAGATCGAGTAATCTCTTTCTTTATCCAAGAAAAGGTATTTTTAATTTGCATGGTCCAATCATTGATCCCGAAAATTTCTACAATAAAATTAGGTAGGTCGCTTGTATAGTCCCTATCCACAATTCTGTCATTTACTGAAATTATTTTACTGGAATATAGGAATAGGAGAAATCCTCGTCTCGGGAGAAAGAAAGAGTAAGTACATCTTTAAATGTTTTTCTTATGTAACATATTATATTCTAGTTGGATCAGTCATTCATTGAATGATAAATCACTACAAGTGATGGAGATACACGATTTAAATAACGAAAGATCCAATATTTAAAAATTGTATCTAGAATGACTGGAAAAGTAGAAACAAGACCAGATATAATTTGGTCATTATGAGCAAATCCAAAATCTTTGTATACATAGCCAATCATAAGTTCCCAACCATGGGGTGAATGGAATCCAATACATAAATCAGTTAATAAAAGAATAGAAAAAGCTTTTATTGTGTCACTTAAGTTATATAGGAATTCTTGAACCCAAGAGTTAAGAATAACAAGTTCTTCATTACCCAGAATAGAATAACCACTGAAAATAATGAAACAGATTATATTTGTCGATAAGTGAAAAATCTTATGGATATGATCCTCATTGTACATCTTGATCAATTGGATCGTTTCTTTATGGATCCCAATACGAAGCGTTTGTAGATCTCTTTCCGGGTCTTCTTTTATCATTTCTTCCAAGAGTACGAGTTCTTCTAATTCTATGAATTTTTCTAGAATACTTTTTTCTTGAATGTCAGTCAAAAAAGTTTCAGATTGCCTAGTATTCCACCAATTAGTAACCCAAGATTCAAGACTTTTATTAAATGACAGAGAGATCCACCAGGGTAAAAATACTATAGATGTAAGATATAGAAGAGGAAGAAATGATTTCTTTTTTGCCATTTTTTCACCCGTGAATTGGAATTATTAATGAGCCCACCTCATTCGTCGAATTTATGTGATCTAATATTTGATTTTTTTATCAATCATAAGTTCTATTACAAGGCAGCTAACCTATAAATCCATTCCCTATTTTTTTTTTATTTGTTTTTTATTTGTGATTCAGCGGTTAGTTCTTGAATCTATAAAGAATACAGAAATAAAATAAATAAGAGCCCACTTCAAATTCGAATGAAGAAATAATTTGAAAAGTCTTGTTTACAGATATCTCCATTGATCCAACTCGAAGCTTTTTCGAAAAATCCCTGAAAGAACCACTCACTTCAATGAATATTATTTGGATTTCGAACCAAAGGAACTCCCCTTCTATCAAAATAGAAAATATTTCGAAAAAAAATCCCCCAGCTGTCCCCATAGTAAAAACGGAGACAGATTAATATTTATAAAGAATATTGTTGTGATGTCATGATCAAAAATGAGTGGAAAAACAAGACAAAAAGGTTTCGTTTTATGGCCGTTCCATATACGTCTACTTTGGCTCGAAGGAACATTTTGAAAAAACTTGTAGCTATGCTATAGAAAGAAAAGAGAATTCTTGAATTTTTTCCCTGCACTGAGAAAGAATTTTTTCTTCAGTTCTAGTTGATTTCAAAATACTTCAATTGGTACGCGCAAGAAATAGGCCAATTCGGCAGCTTTTTGTTCAATTTCTCGCGGAGTCAGATTCTCATCACTACGCGTTAAGGGAATGGCCCCCTGTCCTTTGATTTCCATATAAAGGATACGACGAGCATAAATCCCCTCTTTAACTTCTATTCTGATGGACTGAATATCTTTCATACGGAATCGTAGGAAGATACGACGATTTTTTCCAGGAAATCCCCAACGAAAAATACACACTATTCCTTCTTTTCTATCGAATCGATCATAGCCACTACCCACATTCCACGAAATCGTGCACCACAAATAGGAACTAATAAAGAGACCCGCGATCCCGTAGAAAGACATCACCATACCCTGTGGGAAAAAATTTATTTGCTCAGACGGAACTAAAGATATCAAATTCTTACCGAGATAACTGGAAGTTCCAACCAACACGAATCCTAATGAACCTAAAAAAAGGATAAAGGCCCAGCAGAAATTACTTATTTTTCGAGACCCCACTATAAGCTCTATCCATATATGTTCTGATCGCCAACTCATACTAGATCCAGTTACATTTTATTAGAATTGAGAAAATAGTCTAAATGGATTTGACTTTCTTTTTTTATTTCCGAAGTAACTCTCATCAACTAGCGCCATTCTGATGTAACTCTTCTCTTTAAGTTAAGAGTAATTGATCGAATTGGTTAGGGCTCAAATAATAACATTTACTTTATATAATAATATAATATGATCTCCCATAAATATTTACACCTATATGGATACGTTGACTTTTCATTTCAGCTATCCGCCTCGATTCCGATCTATTTGAATATAGTCATAACTCATCCATATCATAGATTTACACACACACAATAGCTCCCCCATTTATGTTTGGAGGAAGCCATATGTTACACCATATTCTATTAAATATAAATAGATATGCGTGTTATCTATATATAAGTCTTAAAAATAGATGAGTTGGGACCCATCGGATCTAAACAATCTTGTTTTTTTGAACATAAAGAAATAAAGAAGCCATTGCAATTGCCGGAAATACTAGGCCTACTAAAGGCACAAAAATAGAGGGTAAGTTGGAAGTTGTCATAAAATGGGTACCTCGATGTAATATTTGTACCTGTTATAAAGATATCTTATAATAATTATAATTCGTATATAATTATACTAAGTATATCTAAGTGAGTATATATATAATAAAGAAATGCAAGGAATGTCTAATTAAAGAATGTAGAATGAACTAAATAATACTTAATTCGTCTTTCTACATGAAATAGAAAAATATATGTATGCTAAAATCCATTCTTGTCTTATCATTTGAATTCCCTTTTTTATTTCATTTTTATTTTATTAGAAAATAGAAAATCCCGAACGACTCATTAGAATTCGATTCAACAAGAGGGATTCTTAGCCAAAGTATAGATTTCTCGGGAGAAAAGATATGATACTCTATAGCTATATTTTCTATATTTGAATTATATATATACATAGACAGAAAAAAGGAAACGGTTTATTTGCCTAATCTGAATTTTGCATAAGGCAGGATTTTCTTTTTTTTTTTTTATCTTGTTGATAGAGGTTTACTGATTACTAATCAAAAATATCGGTAAAAAAAAAAAAAAGAATTGTCTATACTTTATACAATACAATATACAATACAATATACAATACAATTTTGTATTAAATCTTATGTCACCAAAGAAAAAATACATCTTTCTAATTTTTACTTTGATTCCAATAAACTAATTATTGGTTCACTACAAATAAAATAATTAAACTTAAGGCTCTACTTACTACTTCATACATACTTAATTAATATTAATGGAATTAGAATTCAAAGGAAAAAAAGCGTGAAGCTTCAATAACTCACTCAAAACACCCTTTAAAGGATTACGTGGTACGATTGGATCGAATAAGCCCTTATGAAATAAATATTCAGCCGCTTGTGAACCTTCAGGTACTGTCTTATTCAATGTTTGTTCGATTACTCTTTTTCCTGCGAATGCAATGTAGGCATTAGGTTCGGCAATAATGATATCCCCCAACATCCCAAAACTAGCCGTCACTCCACCAGTAGTGGGAGATGTAAGGATAGATACATAGAATAACTTTTTATTTGATTGATAATCATATAAAGCAGCAGATATTTTCGCCATTTGCATCAAGCTCAAACTTCCTTCTTGCATACGTGCTCCTCCGGAAGCACACACTAGAATAAGAGGTAAAAATTTATTGGCAGCATACTCGATCAAACGGGTAATTTTTTCTCCTACTACGGATCCCATACTACCCCCCATAAACTGAAAATCCATAACTCCAATTGCTATAGGAATACTATTTAGTTGACCGGTACCTGTTTGAACAGCTTCAGTTAATCCTGTGTTTCTTTGATAAGAATCAATCCGATCTTTATAAGGTTCTTCTTCCGAATGAAATTCAATAGGATCCAGAGAAACCATGTCTTCATCTATAGGATCCCAAGTACCTGAATCAATCGAAAGTTCGATTCGATCTGAACTACTCATTTTCAAATGATATCCACATTGTTCACAAATATTCATTTTTGACTTAAAAAATTTCTTATAATTTAATCCATAACAATTTTCGCATTGAACCCACAAATGCCTATATTTTTGAGTCAAATCAAAATTAGTAGAATTTTCTCTTATATTGAAATCTATAGTATTCTTGATAGTTCTTATATTTGAGCTGTCCCTTTCATTACTATTTCTACCTTCATCACAAATGTAATTATAAATGTAACTGTCACTGTAATTGTGACTACCACTTAAAATGGAACTCTCAATACGGATTTGAGAACGAAGATAAGAGTCAATGCAACTATTAATGTGATTATTCCAACTATATTTAGTATCATACATGTAACGATCATAGTAGGAATCATTATTCTTAGATTCATTCGTGAGATAACTAGAATTACGATAACTAAAAAAAGAATTTTCTAGTTCACTCAGTAAAGAAGGATCATTGTGAATCTCAAAAATTTGATTTTGAATATCAAAATATATGGAATAAATATCCCTATTACTATCTCTAACTATAAAGGTGTCATCAGAGAGAAAATTCCGAATGTCCCTAACACCTACTAAAGGATCACCATTACTGTAACTAGAACTACCACTCCAACTATGAATCGTATTATTTATAACCGCATCCTCACTTACACTGGTATTTTCAATAGGACAAAACCTATCACTTGATTTACTTAGACCGCGCCTGAATTCGAATTTCCCCTTAGACAATATCGAATTGAACCACCATTTTTCCATAGAGTTTTCTTGTCCCTATTTCCATGAAAATACAATAGATGAATAGTCATTCGATGAAAAATCATTTCAATATTTCATTTGCTATCAGAATAAGCATATGGATCCAATCACTAGGATTATTAACTACTAAAAGAAGGAGTGATTATTAAAAATAAAAAAAAAATGATTTTATTTTGTAAGAACCGGGTATATTCCTTCCCTATAACTATATAGGATATAGTTGATGACATATATGATGGAACTCCATATTGAATTAAATTAATTTATTATCAAAATTTAGAAATTTTAAATCGAAATAGGGATTTCTTTCTTCTTGTGTCACATTCGAATCAAAAAAAAAGAAATATTTGTTCTCTCTTATGTTATGAATAATTTTTTTTTTTTGGTAAAATCTCGCCGATTACTAATCGAACAAATTTCTATTCCAACACGGAATGAAAAGGACAATATACAGGATGGGTAGAAGAAGTTGTGATACGTGCCTTGATCATGACCGAAACTAAAGAATATAAAAGAATAGACCAATCCTAAAGATCCATAGGATGAATTGTGGATCCAACACAACAAACAATGGAAGCATTTGAGTTTTTTATTTTGTATTTT